ATAATGGGAACAATCAATATTCGCGAAGCACGCATTGTTGTATTAGATCTAAGGGTTCTTTCTTGACCTAACTACCTAACTAGAAGTTATAATATGGAAAGACAAAATGTGGAACCTATAAAGGAAAAGATAATAGGAATTTTTTAGAATCTAATTGAACCAAAATACAGATTTTATTTTTTCGAGTGATCTGATCGTGCGATATCTTTTTTTTTTCTCATTCGAGATACTATGTGAATGAACCTACTATTGAATCTAATGAGTTAAAATTAAAGTAAAAAGTAAAAGAAAAGATTTTATTGTTATAAGGGCACTCTTCGTTCCAAAATATAAAATGTATTCGATACAATTAAAAAAGAAATGATCAAAATAGAAATGATTTTCTAATTTTGTTTCATAGTGACGCAAAGAAAGTTTCATTTTTGAATGAAGTTACACGGCACAGTTCTTATTTTATTATTAGTTTACTCAAGAGTTGCTCAATGAATCTGTTGATTCGGAATCACGGTATGGGTAGATGCCACAGATAATGAATCGATTTCTTTTTATACCTCTGTCACTCTATCTTTGTTAGTGCCGCCTATAATAATTGATTGATAAATCAAAAACTTTCAATTTAACTTATTCTTTCAATTGGTATTTTTGTTTATCCTCGTATCTCGCAAAAATGGAAACTTAGGTAAGTGCTTTATAAACATATGTATAATAAAGAACATATTTCATTTAGCTCCTTCATGCCTACTATAACTAGTTATTTCGGTTTTCTACTAGCGGCTTCAACTATAACCTCAGTCCTATTTATTGGTCTAAGCAAGATACGACTTATTTGAAATTAATCGAATAAACAATTCATAAAGAGAAACCTTTCCGTGAGATTCCATGTATTCTATGAGTTCCTTACCGTGTCAATTGCCAATTCTTGGTCATTGCGATTCATGGGCAATTCGGATTAAGATTTAGGGATAGATATTACCTCTCTTTTCCCCTTTTCAAACAAATTGAAATGAAATGATTGAAGTTTTTCTATTTGGAATCGTCTTAGGTCTAATTCCTATTACTTTGGCTGGATTATTCGTAACTGCATATTTACAATACAGACGTGGTGATCAGTTGGACCTTTGATTAATTAACATCTCTTTTTTTGATTGACCTCCTCTTTTCTTTATTCTTTAATCCACAGGAGGTCAAATTCAGATTGCTGTTCAAGTTAGTGAAGTTAGTTCAGTGTAATTCCAACTAACAAAAACGGAATCACGCTCTGTAGGATTTGAACCTACGACATTGGGTTTTGGAGACCCACGTTCTACCAAACTGAACTAAGAGCGTTTTCTTATCACAATAGATAAGACTATAAAGAAAAGGATTCTTTTTGTAACTCCAACACATCTTGTATGCATATACTATTATAGTATCATAAAATGAAAAATTATGTATATCCAATTTTAATTGATCTCAATTGATTCTTCGTTACTGCTCAGAGGAGAAGTAATAGGTAGGGATGACAGGATTTGAACCCGTGACATTTTGTACCCAAAACAAACGCGCTACCAAGCTGCGCTACATCCCTTTCAATTGGTCTACACTGTCATTGTAGAGAATACCTGTCTTGTTTTCCACATCCTTATTTCCTCCATTGATATACACAATTTTTCTTCCCATTTCTTCTTTTTTTTTTTATCATATTATTATATATTAACATATAATAATAAAAGACTTATATACATATAAAATATGAAACCCACCCTAAAAATGAAATAAAAAATAAATGAATATTTTTGGGGAATGCTCAGGAGTAAAGAAACTTCTTTTTATGTTTTAAGAAAAAGAAAATCTTATCTAGCGAATCTTCAATTTGAATCGGGAATTCTGTGTACAAATACAAGTGGTCCATATGCATCTGATCATATATGTATTACCATTATGTATTACAATAAATAAGGAGGATTTTAAATGCGAGATCTAAAAACATATCTTTCCACGGCACCGGTACTAAGTACTATATGGTTCGGGTCCTTAGCAGGTCTATTGATAGAGATTAATCGTTTATTCCCGGATGCGTTGACATTCCCTTTTTTTAATTAACATGAGAAGGGGTGAAGAATATTAGAGATACAATCAAATATCTGTGACTAATTCCTTTCCCCCTCCTCTTTTTTTCTCTTTTTTAGAATTTTATAAGGGAGGAGTAAGAGAAAGAATAAAAGTGGATTTAACCTCAGCGAAACTCGGGTTCAGACTCGAATCAAATTAAGAATAGAGGGAAAACGTAAATGTAAATGTTGGTCTAGTGCAAGAGTATCATACAAGATCCTTAAATTAAATACTGTACTGCGATTAGAAATATAGTTATAGTTAGAAATCATTGTATTACTTATTATTTACTATTACTCTATTGATATTGATTACAACGAAATCCTTCATATCATAATTGGATTTTGAGTTAGCAACTTCTATTTTTTTTCCTTACTTTCTTCGGATCGAAAATAGAAGACTTGAATGAATAAAAAAAAAACAAAGGAGGTTCATGGCCAAGAGTAAAGATGCCCGAATAAGGGTTCTTTTGGAATGTACTAATTGTGTACGAGGCGGTGTTAATAAGGAATCAACAGGCATTTCCAGATATATTACTGAAAAAAATCGACACAATACGCCCGGTCGATTGGAATTGCAAAAATTCTGTCCCTATTGTTATAAACATACGATTCATGGGGAGATAAAAAAATAGATCGAACCCAGGGCCTGTGTGTCACCCTTCCAAGGAACAGTAAAAATAATATAGTAAAATAATATAGTATATAATATTATATAATATATATAACATATATTTAAATAGAAATAAACCAAATCCTATTTCTGAATTCTAATTCATTTTTGATCCGAACGAAATAGGATTTTCGGGATAAGGAATAAACAAACCATGGATAAATCCAAGCGACCTTTTCTTAAATCCAAGCGATCTTTTCGTAGGCGTTTGCCCCCGATCCAATCGGGGGATCGAATTGATTATAGAAACATGAGTTTAATTAGTCGATTTATTAGTGAACAAGGAAAAATATTATCTAGACGAGTGAATAGATTGACTTTGAAACAACAACGATTAATTACTATTGCTATAAAACAAGCTCGTATTTTATCTTCGTTACCTTTTCTTAATAATGAGAAACAATTTGAAAGAACCGAGTCGACCGCTAGAACTACTGGTCTTAGAACCAGAAATAAATAGGCTTACTCTTCAATTGAATCGAAATTCCAATTCGAACTCAAACGCGGATTTGATGTTTTGTTCGAAAAATCTAAGAATCGAGATTTGATTGTTGTGTTGTAAGAAACAAAAATAATCGGGGAAGAAGAAGAAATCCTTTTTTTTTTATTGAACATATTCCTTCATTTTGACGACTTTATCATATTTTATCATACTAATTTAGAATCTACCTTCCCGGAGTTCATTCTCCGGGGAACTCCATTTATTTAAATCATTAAATCATTCCGGTGAATTCTTTACAATCTCTTTATTTTATGATCTCATTGGAAATCATATAAAGACAATTCCTATTGGATATAGCTATTTGTGCAAGTATTTTACGATTAAGAAGTAACTGCCTCTTGTACAGATCGTGTATAAATCTACTATAACTATAGGATGCCCCATTCTCGTGAATTACTGCATTTATCCGAGTGATCCACAAACGACGAAAATCTCTCTTTTGCCGATCTCTATCCCGATGAGTCGAAACCAAAGCTCTGATTTTCTGTTGAGTAATAGTTCGAGTAAGTCTTGAATGGGCTCCTCGAAAGCTTGATGTAAATAAACGAATTTTTGTTCTACGTCTACGAGCTATATATCCTCGTCTAGTTCTGGTCATTGAATAAATGAAACTTTGATGAATAACTAATTGATTTCCTTTCTTTCAGTTATCCTTGTACCCTTTCCTGGTCTATTAATAACAAAGCGGATTCTTCCAATGTATAAAATAAAAATTCCAATGGCTTTTGCTACTATAACCTTCCCGACCACGATTTTTTTTTCTTTTTTCTATGCATTTCACCTCGAAATAAGAAATAGTATTGATACTAGGTATCAAAAACATAGTAAATTAACTAAAAAAGTAGTCAATTTGAAATTAAATGGATAAAGAAATAGTGGGTTCCATCGTTTCTATGGTTACTTCTTAAACGGTGAGGTCCTTTCTATACACCGGAGCTCCTTCCTTCATTTAATAAATCTTATTGGTAACTTGTACAGTTCACACTCTTTGGCTCTACCCATGAATTATCCAGTAATAGGTCTTTCACAATGAGATCTACCTATACAGTAACGGTATTTAATTATGAAGGTTAGCTAAGTAGCTGACCCTGTTAGTCCGTTCTTGCAAGAGTGGGAGCCTAATCTTTCTGCTGATTTTCCCCGCTTAATGGATAACCCTTTTGCCAATGGGGAATTGCTTATTATCTTAAATTTAGGTGATTGTATTTGCACCGACGGAAACCATAAATTTCATACACAATACACAATAGGGGAATATGATAGATCTTTTTTTTTTTTAGTTTAGATAGTGAATGGAGTTCTTCCATTCTATTCACTGGTACTGATCATTGATACTGGAAAAGTTGTTTTTCGTCCCAGTCCATGATCTGAACGAGTCGCACATACACCCTAGTACATGTTCCTCGGCGCTGAGGACACCCCCGAAGAGCGGGGGATTTCGTGACATTTCTGATTGGCTGTCTTGTGTTTCTAATAAGTTGTTTAATAGTTGGCATGCTGAATCATATACATAATGTACTGGTTTAGATCGATCCTAACCGGATGATTATGAATTACCCCCATTTTATTTAATTTAATGAAAATGAAACCCGGTAAGAAGATCTCAAATCACGGATTTGCACGAAATCCTTTCTTTTTTCATTGAACCGCTACAAGATCAACAATTCCATGAGTTTGGGCTTCTGTTGCTGACATAAAAACATCCCTTTCCAGGTCTTCGGATACAACCCATAAGGGTTTGCCCGTTCTTTGTACATAAACCTTTGTGATGATTTCGCGCAGTTTCAGTAGTTCTTCCGCTTCCATGACAAATTCTCCGGCTTGTGCCTCATAAAAAGCGGCAGCCGGTTGATGGATCATTACCCTGATGATATAACATAATAAATGATTTCTCTATCTCGTATGATGAGTCGAAGAGAAGAGATAAAGAATAACAAGAAAAAAAGATAGAATTGAACAACCGTACAGGCATCTTTTGCGAATTGCATACGGCTCTACAATGGAATTGACTTTTACCTGCCATCGAAAAATGTAGGATCTGTCAGATCCAGATCGGTAAATGATCCAATTACCACCCTTCCTTTCGGAGAAGTTAAAAAATACTATGATGGCTCCGTTACGTTATATATTTATTTCCTCTATGATTCAGCAATCCCAAAGTTTCTTTTTGATCTGATCAAATAAAATAAGAACCAAATAAGATTATTTTTTATTTTCGTATCCTTTCATAACATAAAGATTGTTAAGAGCCTTCTGGTGTGAAAACAAAAAGTTTGTGACGCTGAAACGGACCCCCGATAGATAAGATAAAATCGGAAATACCCTTTATCTCATACTTCTCTTTCGATACATAATCTAATGTTTTGAAAAAAAAAACAATAAAGAATTTTCTCATATCGAATTCGAAGTGCCATGCTATTATTACTTAATATTCATATTTCATATGGCGAAGGCATAGTCTGCTTTTTTCTATCAAATAAAAAACTCATTGGCGCCAAGCGTGAGGGAATGCTAGACGTTTGGTAATTGTTCCTCCGACCAGGATAAAAGATCCCATTGAAGCGGCTAATCCCAGGCATATTGTATGTACCTCTGGTGGCACAAATTGCATAGTATCATAAATAGCTATTCCGGGTAGTACCCATCCGCCAGGAGAATTTATAAAAAAATACAGATCTTTGTTTTCATCCTCTATACTGAGATATATCATAAGACCAATAAGTTGATTCGAGATCTCGCTCTCAACCTCTTGGCCTAAAAAAAGTAATCTTTCTCGATAAAGTCGGTTGATTAGGATAAAATTGTATCCCTCAGGAACCGTACATGCACCTTTTGATGCATACGGTTCTAAAAAAAATCGCGAAAAAGAATCAATGTGTAGATTCCAGCCCTCTTTTTTTTCATAGCAAGCTCTTTCTAAAACGAGGGGGCTTTTTCTTCGATTTTTCAAGAAAGATGAGTTTTGACCCTTCCATATAATATATATAAATATATATAAAATAAAAAAAAAAAAAAAAGAATTCATTAAACTTATCGAACTAACTTATCATTGATGTATTGTCTCATCGAGATCCGATCCAAATCACGATGTCATTTTCTTGTTTCTAAATGGGCCTTCTTAATTTTTTTAGGTTTATGCTCTACTCCGGGTAAAGATCCGATCGACTTCGATTTGCACATATAGGACAAATGCCCCCAATACCACTTCTTTTTACTACAACTTCCTTTTTTTATTTATTTCATGTCTTCACCAAATATTCGACGTATTCATCCTATTACTCGATTGATTAACAGTTTGAGATCACTCCTATTTCTATTTATAAATAAAATCATTTATGATACAATATAGTAATCATATATTACCAATTGGGTTTTTTATAAACGGAGCCTGTATACTTCATTTTATTGATCCAACTAAGCCAACCATAAATTATTTGATAATATTAATCTGGATCCCCCCAAAAATAAAATGGATCTAATTGAACTTCACGCTCCAAATTGTTGATGATTCAATCAATCTTTCTTGGGCGAAACAGAGGATATCTCGATCGAGGGAGAGAACGGGAAAATACCATATGACCCAATATATCTGACAAGCCGCACTATACGTCAATCCAAGATATATCGTCCTCTCCAGGATTTCGAAAAGGCACTTTTGGAACACCAATAGGCATAAAAAAACAGAAAAAAGAATTTAGTACTTTATTTCACTTTGGTATGGAAACGTAACAATGAGTTTATTGTCTTCATAATATTGGCCTTCATCATATTTTATCCTTAGATTGGATAAGTTCATAAAAGAAGACAGAATGAATAAAGGAAAATTTTTACGAATAGGGCCTTCGAATGATGAACAAGTATGGGTGCATTCACTCATAGAAAATGGGATCAACCCCCATTGCGTATTGGTACTTATTGGGTATAGAATAGATCTGTTTATCTTTGTTCCTACGAACAGAATTGTTCCATTAGTACCAACAGAATAGAACAAATACAAATATTAACATTAACCCTTGCTTCGAGATAATCCACTGAAAAGAGAATATCAATAGCATAGTTTTTTCTAATGCAATAAAGTTACATAGTGTCTATTTTTCTTTGATAAAGAGGTATTTCCATGGGTTTGCCTTGGTATCGTGTTCATACTGTCGTATTGAATGATCCCGGTCGATTGATTTCTGTCCATATAATGCATACAGCTCTGGTTGCTGGTTGGGCCGGTTCGATGGCTCTAT